GTTTACGAATAAAAACGAATAAAAATTCCCATTCAAATACATAAGAATTGTATAGGAACCGAAATAATCTTTTATTTTCTTTTGAAAAAAGGCAAATGGATTTCTTCTGAGTAATGAGAAAACTATTCAAATTATGATATTCGCGAAGAAAGAACTGCAATAAATGTAAAAAGGGAACATCTTGAACCCAGCATTGAAGAATTTGAACCAAGATTTCCATATGTATGGAATGAGGTATTAGTATATCTGAGACATAATTTAAATATGAGAATTTGTCCTCTAAAAAGGGAAAAATTGAATGAATTGATCGTAAATTATGATATCTTGGTATTTCTTTTTCTTTGAAATAAGATACTAATCGCAACAAGAATGGAATTTCTACAATAATTCCAAAACTTTCTGATATCATTTGAGAATGAAAATGAGAAAAAAAAATTATTGTGGTTGTATTCAACCAATCGATTTTGATTAGAATCATTAACCAAAGAAATCAAATAATTTTGTTGATAGATTTGAGTAATTAAACGTTTTATAAGTACTAAATTAGATTTATTGTCATAACCAAAAACTTCCACAAGTTCGTAAAAAATCGAACCATTTAACCCATGATTATGAGCAAATGCATAAATATATTCCTGAAAGAGTAGCGGATATAGGAAGTGTTGTTGCCAAGATCTATCCTTTTCTAAATATCCTTGTAATTCTTCCATTGACTTACATTTTTTCTACTTGAAACAAAAACAGTGAGCATTTCTTGGGTTATTAATACATAGTGCAATATGGTCAGAACAAGGTATGTATTATGTACAAAAATATATATATACCCCGGAAACAGAAAGTCCAATCAACAGACCTTTTTCCTCTCCCCTTCTATCTAATGGGTTTATCCTCGTTATAATTACTAGAGGTTCAAAAATCTTTTATTTTTGCAACCCGATCGCTCTTTTGACTTTGGAACAAATTCTTTTTGTCAGTATACTGTTTCTTCTACACATTCGTTTCCAATCTATAATAGAGAATAGTTAGGATTTTTTAAAAAAGAAAAAAAAAGAATCAAAGGACCGCTCACAGGAGAACCTTTTCCCGCATCAGGCACTAATTTTTTTTAACGTCTAATTAGATCGGGTAATTATTCAAATTAAGAATGGAAGCTCGTTGTTTTTTTTTACCAGAATTGTAGCCGTAGGGCTCTATCCATTTATTCATTAAACCCAACTGTAAATGTGAATTTTTTTTGTCTTCCTCCTAAAATAAAAACAAAATTTTGGAATGATCTGGTAAGGATCGACTCAAAATTCTCCTAAAAAAAAATAAGAATCTAATAAGAAATTAAGAAATTCCATTTTCTTCTTATTATTACGACATGCTGTTTTTTCCATCCATTACCTTTCAGGATCAGTCGCAGTTTTATAGACTCTACCAATAGTCTGGACGAATTCGTTGCTTCATCCAAATGTGTAAAAGATCATAGTCGCACTTAAAAGCCGAGTACTCTACCGTTGAGTTAGCAACCCAGAAAAATATGATTTATAGATACGATCGAAATAAAAAAAATCAATTGAATTGCACTGTACAACTACGTCAAAACATTGAACTAACAAGAAATAGAAAGGAAAGATTTTATGATCAATTTTAAACACCAAAATAGCAAAAAAAATGGATCGGATTAAAAAACAACGGATTCCCAATAGAAATATCAAAATTTACGGACCACCCTTTTTCTCAAAATTTTTGATTTTCGTTAACAAAATACATCTTGTATATGTATAACAGTAAATCTGGCAAACCTATCATTTGCCTGAAGTAAAGGAAAAACCAATTAGGGGTCGGAATAAACAGATCCGCTTATCTACGATCGAATTATATTTGTTTGATACAACATTGTCAATATGAATGGAAAACAAATTCAATTTACTTAATACTTAAATATTGTATTTAAGTATTAAGTAAATCAAATAAGAATTCGTGTTGGATTGGCACAACATAAATAAGAAATTTAGATGAAAAAAAAATAAGGAAAAGGTAGAGAAAAAATATGAATACAACAAGAAAAGAACAAATTTTGAGTAACTAATTGCCCAAAATAGATACTAGTTACCTTTTCTTTTTTATTTATTAAAAGAAATTTTGTTTTTTTCTTTATGAAGGTCCTTCTTTAACTTTAAATAATTCTGTCTTCCTTAAAATATCATGAACAGTTCCTGTAGGTTGAGCACCTTTTTCAAGGAAATAACGAATGGCGGGAACATTTAAATAAGTTTGATTCTGTATCGGGTCGTAAAAACCCACTTTTTGAAGATCTTTTCCTTCTCTTCGGGATCGAACATCAATTGCAACGATTCGATAGATCGCCCATTGGGATAGATGTAGATAAATAATACCCCCCCCCTAGAAACGTATAGGAGGCTTTCTCCTCATACGGCTCGAGAAAAAATGATTCTAATATTTCTATATATTCTGTATATAATGGCAAATAGATCCATAAAATAATGAAGTCGACTATAATTTGAGTCGTTTTTTGTTCTTACTTACAGATACATAAAAAAAGAAATAACATTCGTACTCATAACTCAAGTTGGGCAATTCTGAAAAAGTGCGAAGGTAACTCTTTAGACATTTCTTGAGTCGTCTCTAACCTCTTTTATTTGTCTCGTCTCGAATCTATTTTTCTTCTTCATTATAATAAAATGAAATAAAATTATTGAGACAATTGAAAATAGTGTTTCCTTGTTCCGGAATCCTTTCTCTTTACTTTGTAAAATCATTAGGTTTAGACATTACTTCGGTGATCTTTATTCCTTTTCAAAATGGCAGCAACATACCTTTTGTTTTTTGTTATTTCTTTCTATAAATAATACGAAAGATTAATTATAATACACTTTTCATTTTAATAGAAAAAGTTTTACCAATTTGGACAAATTTTACTTTTTTATTTTATTTCAAACTTGTTCGAATTTTAACCCTTCGATTTCGATATTGAGGATATATTTACAAAGTTGGTCTAACTTATTAATTGTTACTAACCCTAGATTCTTCCCCCCGATAAATGAATCAATACTTTTTGGTCGAGCTCCATTATGTACTATTCCTATTTACCAACCCAATACAAATTAGGTTCCTAGCAAGAACAGAACAAACTATGTCGATTCAAGAGCATCTTCATTCTTATAGAAAATGGTGGATGTAAGAATCCACAACGAATCATGTCCTTCAAGTCGCACGTTGCTTTCTACCACATCGTTTCAAACGAAGTTTTACCATAACATTCTTCTGATTAAATTTCGAACCGGTATGGAATTGATTCAATAGGGAATCCTGAATAGTCATTGGCTCAAATGAAACAGATTTCTAAAAAAGACGAATAAACGCGTTTACTTAAGTCTTACTTAATCTTCAACAGATTGTTCGGGATGATGAATCATAAAATAAAAAGGATCATCCCCCTTTTTTTTGAACACATAAATTAAAAAGTAAAGGCCTTTACTTAATAGAATTATCCAATAGATTTTCAATCCCGGATGGATTTTCAATTCCGGAACAAAATCAGTTATTAACCAAATGTAAGCTATTCCGATGACTCGAAAAGGTCGGAAGTCTCTCTATAATATAGATTTTTCACACTTATTCAAGTACCAAGTGCTCACAAAAATGAAGATTCAAATCGTTTTTTGTTTTCGTGAGTATGGAATAGAAGAGGTTTCGTGTAAGATAAAAATCGTTATTCTTTCTTTCATCTGAAAGAGAGAATCAGAATCAAGAATAAGAAGAATCTAATTTTTTCATAATATCTATTATACAGCATACAAACCGATTTCTATTTCAATTCAGAATGCACCATGTGCGAATTCCCATTTTACGGGTATGGAACACAAGGTTTCCCTAAGTAACTAACTTCAATATGAATATGAGTATGAACATACTCTGAATGGGAATGACCCCCCCAATTCTTCTTTGAATTAAGAATTCAAAGAAATATCTTTATTTCTACCCGTACATTGAATGCAGAACAAAGAAGGGGTTGGGTCACACATTATATATATCCAATATCCAAGCAAGATTAAACAGAAAATTGTTAAAGAGAAGAATCCTTCGTTTCTGATGGAGACGATCTGGGACGGAAGGATTCGAACCTCCGAATAGCGGGACCAAAACCCGTTGCCTTACCGCTTGGCCACGCCCCATTTAGGTTTTTATTCGACATTAACAAAAACTAATATTGGTATTGGTCATTCGTCAATCCCAGCCCAAATACATTGTTGCTAGGATTCAACACATGTAAATATAGAATCACAAAAAATTATTGATCATTACATAAAATTCAATTAATATATTGTACGAAACTATAATTCCTTGTATTCTCATTTGAGAATGAAAGGAAAGATTTTTGATTTGGAAGAGTTCGAAGAAAAAGAAGACCCGTCTTTTCATTTTTCCTTCATAAAAAGAACTCAACCAAAATCAAATTTTCTAATCTACAAGAATGAAATGTTTGTTATGCTTAATATCTTTAGTTTAATCTGTGTCTGTCTTAATTCCATCCTTTATTCGAGTAGTTTTTTCTTCGCTAAATTGCCCGAGGCTTATGCCTTTTTCAATCCAATCGTAGATGTTATGCCTGTCATACCTGTACTATTTTTTCTATTAGCTTTTGTTTGGCAAGCTGCTGTAAGTTTTCGATAAAATTTTTAATACTCTGCAAAATTCATGATTTATTCGAAAAAAAAAATTCTAAAATAAAAATTGATAAGATCAGATAAGTTTTACATTAGGAACCCCCGATTCAAAAATAGAAATTCTTGTATATTGAATTGAATAACCACGGTGATAAATTTGGATCAACTTATTTCCTCGTTCTGACATTCCAGTAAACAAGGACTTTCTAAGAACCCACAATATCCAATAACGGATATGGCCAAATATTTTTGGTAATGAAGGAATCAAAACTTTTCTTTTCTTATTACAAAGTAGAAAGAAATTTGTTGAAAATTACTTTTTTTTCA